ACTTATCATCCTACTGAATTAGAATTTCTTAGAGTATAGTAGTTTAGTGAATAGGTAGAAAGTTGAACATTTCATTTGTTCAGTCAATTCTAATTCAGTAGGATGATAACCTATTATTATACAGCGGGTTACTTTTTACTTTGTTTGTTCTATTTTAAATCTATCTATTCTTGCTTCAAATATGAATACTACAACTGTAGTTTTATGAAAAAGCCAAAGCCCCTTATCGGATTTGAACCGATGACTTACGCCTTACCATGGCGTTACTCTACCGCTGAGTTAAAAGGGCCCGTTTGATTCAATTCCTGAATCAGTCACTCTATGGATAAAATAGATGGATAAAATAGATCCATGTACATATATTATATACTTAAGTATATATACATAAGTCCATGCAGTACCTTCGTAGTGGCTAGTGGCTTATTCTTGAATAAGAAAATTGATTTCTCTATCAAGTCTAGCAATGTATTGTTTCAAAACCGATCCTATCCTAATTTCTTTTATTGAATTAAATGGTACTCATCAAAACGAAATTTATTTGATTGATACATGTACACCTATCAATTCGACATAGATATAGATTCAAGATATTTCATCGAATCATGTGATGAATAGATTCTACTTGTCCCTGAACTAAATTCTTATAGGAATCAAAAAATTTTTCTATAACTTCTTGATCCCTCTTCTCTTATTTTTTGTTTGTTAATTTCCGTAGTGGAAGCGCCCTTTTCTTTTTATTTTCTGACGCACCAACCACTCCCTGAAAGAATCCTATCTTCCGTATTATTTCTATATATATATATTTATTAATATGAATTCATAGTCCTTTTATTAATTATTTATTCTAGTTCTAGCTATTCTATTTCTATTAATAATAAAATATAATAAATTTAGATTGTATATGTATATACAATAGCGAATCGAATGAATGATTTATAAAATAAATATGAATTATTAATCAAAAATTTGTATGAAATTTTTATTTTAAATGATGAAAAACGGAAGGATTCCTTGGATCTAATCATATCGGTCGACTTTATTGACAATTTTAATAACCTGTTCTTACAATGAGGAACGGTGGACGTTGGGCAAATATGCCCCCATCGTCTAGTGGTTTAGGACATCTCTCTTTCAAGGAGGCAACGGGGATTCGACTTCCCCTGGGGGTAGGGTACTACAAAGGGAAGTTGATCATATCGTGGATTTACAATAAATCCCGAATGGGCTCTTCTTGGGTCTGGGTCGATGCCCGAGCGGTTAATGGGGACGGACTGTAAATTCGTTGGCAATATGTCTACGCTGGTTCAAATCCAGCTCGGCCCAACAATTCTCCAATATACCCTGAGATGGTATAACCCCCCTGTCCTTCAGAAATACCCGATACGGAGGAATAAAAAAGAATAAAAATTTCTGCTAGATCCCTTATTTCCCCGGGATTGTAGTTCAATTGGTCAGAGCACCGCCCTGTCAAGGCGGAAGCTGCGGGTTCGAGCCCCGTCAGTCCCGACAGATTCAATAAGTACATCAATCATCTTTCCTTTTTCTGTCAACAGGGTAACAGGAATCAAAATTTCATTCCCGAGGGGGTTCTTTTTTCTTTCCCTTTTCGTTTCGCTCTTCTCATCAAACAAAAACAAATAGGGGAATTTTCGTTACTTCAACCAGTACTGGTTGGTAGTAGAAAGACATATGTAGATTTGTACAATTGATGGGAGCACTATAGTCAGTATTCCAAGAGATACTGAATCCGCTTTTTCGATGGAATAGAGGACTATATGTTTCTCAAGCGCACATACAAAAATGGAATTCCTTTCTTGTACAATACAAAAAAAATTTCACAGAATTCCCGTGATAGAATACTTTTCCAACTTAAAAAGTCTCCCCTTCTTACTCCGGTTTTGTTTGTGTAACCTCAATTGCTAATGTGAAGTTGAAAAAATATATTTAATTCCAAATGCATTTTTTATTGGATCGGGAATCCTTTTTTGGATTCAGTATGGATAAAAGATCTTCCTATGTTATACTATTCAATTCGCGACGACGAATTGATTTGATAGCTCAGATATTGTTATTCATGATATTGATCCGATTCAAGATCATTGAGAGATAATTCATTCATTGAATTTAGAATTTACAGGCGAAAGATTTATCATCTCTATGGGATTAAATCCCGAGTTATTGTGAAGTAAAAAAAAGATGAGATTATGGAAGTAAATATTCTTGCATTTATTGCTACTGCACTGTTCATTCTAGTTCCTACTGCTTTTCTGCTTATCATTTATGTAAAAACAGAAACTCAAAATAAAAATAAAAAGGATTAATTTTAATGAAACTTGACTTCTGAGTTCTTATCAAAGATTGAAGAAAAGAAGGAAAATGATTCCAATTTCGCGTCTTAAATGAAATGAGCGGACTAGAATCGACAGTATTCTATCAGATCCGATACTATAGTATAGTAAGAAAGAAATAGATATTTCTTTCTTACGATACTATCTAGTAG